TACTAATACAGTCTAGCCTCTGTTCTTCCTTAGATCCCTTGTTTCACTCCGATAGTATGATAGATCGGGATCGATGCAGAGGAAATGAATGCATTTCCATACTATAAAGTAAGTGGAATAGATAGAACATAATCTGGATCATGCCACATCACTTATTCTACTGGATCTTACGGAGCCTGCTCATGCACGAGACATGATTCGGGTCTGATCATAGAAAGGATTCTCCTCAAGCGAACCAGCCTATCCTGGGGGTATTTACACGGTGGTTGGAACAGAGACACATTTGGTTGTGAATTCCAATGTGGCGGATAAAATCATATATCTGCATGGCCCAATCAATAGTTCAAGTCACACACTCCCATAATCCATCTCTCTTCCGAGAATTCACTTCAACTATTCGTATCAAATAAAAAATACTTCGGAGTTGAAGGGAAATATCCAAATAACATGTCTTATTATTTTCAATAATACATATTTGTAGCAATGAAATACTATTGTTCCTACCCAAAATGATATATGATCTATTCTATAAAGGACCTGAAATACCCTGTTTACGTATCATTGGAAAGTGCATTGACATAAATACGGCAGTAAGAAGAGGTAATACAAAAGTGTGTAAACTATAAAAACGGGTCAAAGTGGATTGACCCACACTAGCACTTCCGCGTAATAACTCTACCAAAGGCGATCCTATGACAGGGATAGCCTCAGGTACGCCGGTCACGATTTTGACTGCCCAATAACCAATTTGGTCCCGAGGTAAGGAATAACCAGTTACGCCAAAAGATGCAGTCAATACAGCTAGAACCACACCCGTAACCCAAGTCAACTCGCGAGGTTTCTTAAATCCACCTGTGAGATAAACGCGAAATACGTGCAGGATCATCATTAGGACCATCATACTTGCTGACCATCGATGAACTGATCGGATTAACCAACCAAAGTTGGCTTCAGTCATTATGTATTGAACAGAGGCAAAAGCCTCTGTAACGGTCGGACGATAGTAAAAAGTCATAGCAAAACCCGTAGCTACTTGTACTAAAAAACAAGTAAGTGTGATCCCTCCTAGACAATGAAATATGTTGACATGAGGAGGAACATATTTACTAGTTATATCATCTGCAATCGCCTGAATCTCGAGACGCTCCTCGAACCAATCATATACTTTATTGAGATAGGTAAACCAAGGATACTCCCCCCTCAGAGAACCGTATATGAGAATTTCATCTCGTACGGCTCAAGCGGAAACACCCAAATACTGGTTCCAACGGATATGGAATAGAAAGTTTGGTTTGAAACTTTTTAGCCACTTGATTCAATCTTCCCTGAGGATACGAAAGAACTAAAAGCCGGAATCTCTTTTTTGTGATGATAATGCCACAATATCAAGTTGGCTCATTCATCTTTATGTCGATCGTTACAGGCCTCTTGAATGTTCTCTTACCCTATACCCTATTTCACCCTATTTCTTGTTTTTGTTTGTGCGTAATGCAGATTGACTATTGAATTGATAGGAATTCTCTTGTTGAAACCTTATAAATCGATTGAAACCTCAGATTCATACTAGAACCACGATGATTCAACAAAGCCCCAATCAAAGCCAAAGGTTCTCTGAGTAAAAACCGTTTGATCATCATTTATTTAATGTTTAATGAAAGGGTGTAATGACTAAAAATCCAGAGAAACAATTGTTCGATTTATGAAATACCTCTTTGCAAATTTTTTGGAGTCCGGTCGCGAGGTCTGAATAGTAGGTATGAATCATAGTTCAAAGTTCAAATATTTCTTAATCTATTCTATTCCATAGAATCCGTGCTGCAGATACTCGAATGAATATCCGACGAGGTAGAACACCATCTCTATCGAGATGACAGGCCCATTCTCTGTACTATCAATAGGATCACTTATCACAAGTCACACACTCATATTCCGGAAATACCGAAACAAAATAATTCCACGGTCGAACTACCAGAAAAACCTAGAAAGGCGAATCAAATCCTATCAAATCCTAAGTGATTCATTTTTGATTGAAAAGCTAGGACTTGATGGTTCTTCTGGACCTAACTTACTGAAATTCCATCCAGTAAAACGGAAGAATTATAAATCTCCAAAATAATAGATAGGAATATCGCAAATAGAGCCATTGCGACACCCATAAAGGGAGTAGTTCCCCATCCAGGAGCTACTTTACCATATTCTGAATTCAATGGTTTTAATAAATCCCCTACAATTGTTCGTCTTGGCCCAGATCTGCTGGAACTACCCTCAATGGTTTGTGTAGCCATAAATCCTATTGCATTGGTTGTGAGATCTGTTGACTTTGTATACCATTCCATTGTAAATAAACGATCTTATCGTAGATCCATCGTGGTCTTGAAATTACCTAATAATGGAAACAGCAACCCTAGTCGCCATCTCCATATCTGGTTCACTTGTAAGCTTTACTGGGTACGCCTTATATACCGCTTTTGGGCAACCCTCTCAACAACTAAGAGATCCATTCGAAGAACACGGGGACTAGTTGAAATAATGAACCTCCCAATATGGGGGGTTCATTATTTCAATTGAGATAATGAAAAATCATTTCATCTTTTTATTCGGAACCTTAGGCGGTTCTCGAAAAAAGATGGCGAAAAAAATTATCCCTAGAGTCGAGACTAACAGGAATGTATAAACCAATGCTTCCATAGATTCGATCGTGGTTTACAATTATAGCTTCCACACCTGTTCATTTGGGATCATTTCCCAGAAAAAAAAAAAGGGGGCAAGAGTCAAAGAAAAGGCGTTGATTCGAATCAATATTTTTCCGGTAACCTAACCCTATACCAATACCAATCAAAAAAATAGAGGCGAAACATAACAGAGCAATGTTGTATCAGACTACTTGTCTCCTTGTAGTTGGATCTCCAAGTTTTTGGAATGCTCCAAATTCCACTTGAGCATCCAAATCTGGGTCAATACCGGCAAAAACATCTCTGAACAAGGTTCTAGCGCCGTGCCAAATGTGTCCGAAAAAGAAGAGCAAAGCAAACGAAGCATGTCCAAAAGTGAACCAACCTCTTGGACTGCTACGAAAAACACCATCGGATTTCAAAGTAGCACGATCTAATTCAAAAATTTCACCCAATTGGGCACGTCTAGCATATTTTTTCACAGTAGCCGGATCGCCATAACTGACTCCATTGAGTTCGCCACCATAGAACTCAACAGTTACACCTACTTGTTCGACACTATACTTGGATTCCGCCCTTCTAAAAGGAACATCGGCTCTCACAATTCCGTCTCCATCTACCAAAACCACTGGAAATGTTTCAAAAAAAGTGGGCATACGTCGTACAAAAAGCTCATGCCCATCTTTATCTCGAAAGATGGGGTGTCCTAACCATCCAACAGCTATTCCATCTCCGTTGTCCATTGAGCCCGCTCTGAATAATCCTCCCTTCGCCGGATTATTACCGATGTAATCATAAAAAGCTAGTTTATCGGGAATTTTAGACCAAGCTTCTGATAAGCTCAGATTTTCGGCTAGCCCGGTACCAACTCTTCGATATATTTCTTGCTGGAAGTATCCCTGATCCCACTGATAACGAGTGGGACCAAATAATTCGATCGGAGTCGTTGCTGAACCGTACCACATAGTTCCAGCAACAACGAAAGCCGCAAAAAACACAGCAGCTATACTACTGGAGAGGACAGTTTCAATATTGCCCATACGTAATCCTTTGTATAGACGTTGGGGTGGGCGGACACTAAGATGGAATAGACCTGCTAATAGACCCAAAGTCCCCGCTGCAATATGATGAGAAGCTATTCCTCCCGGAACAAAAGGATCAAAACCTTCCGCGCCCCACGCTGGATTTACAGATTGCACTTTTCCGGTTAGTCCATAAGGATCAGACACCCATATTCCAGGACCATACAAGCCTGTTACATGAAATGCGCCAAACCCAAAGCAAGCCACCCCTGAGAGAAATAAATGAATTCCAAAGATCTTGGGCAAATCCAAAGAGGGTTTTCCCGTACGTTCATCACAGAATATTTCTAGGTCCCAGTACACCCAATGCCAGATAGCTGCCAAGAAGCACAGGCCAGAAAACACAATATGTGCCCCGGCCACACCCTCGTAACTCCAAATACCCGGATTCGTTATAGTTCCTCCGGTGATACTCCATCCACCCCATGAATTGGTTATTCCTAAACGAGTCATGAAGGGTATAACGAACATACCTTGTCTCCACATTGGATCAAGAACGGGATCAGAGGGATCAAAAACCGCTAATTCGTATAGAGCCATCGAACCGGCCCAACCAGAAACTAGAGCTGTATGCATTATATGGACAGAAAGCAACCGACCAGGATCATTCAATACGACGGTATGAACACGATACCAAGGCAAACCCATGGAACTACCCCTTCATCAAAGAAAAATGACACTATGTAACTTTATCGCATTGGAAAAGACTATGCTACGGCCCTCACCTTTTCAGTAGATTATCTCGGAGCAAGGGTTCATATTTATTCCCTTTCGTTGGTAATAGTAATAATGGAACGATTCCATTCGTAGGAACAAAGAGAAGCAGATCTATTCTATACCCGATAAGTACCAATACGCAATGGTGGAATTGGACCATTTTTTGTGAGCGAATGCATAGATACTTGTTCATCATTCGAACGATCCATTCGTCAGAATTTTCATTTATTCATTGCGCCTTTCTACATGAATCTTCCATTCTATGGATAGAATCCAATAAACGGCAATATCATGAAGACAATAAAACCATTGTTACGTCTCCGCATCAAAGTGAAGTATAGTACTTATTTTTCTTGAATTTAATGCCCATTGGTGTTCCAAAAGTACCTTTTCGGAATCCTGGAGAGGAAGGTGCAGTTTGGGTTGACGTATAGTGCGACTTGTCAGACGTATTGGGTCATATGGGATTCCCCCGTTCTCTCCCCCGATTGAGATATCCTCTCTTTCGCCCAAGAAAGATTGATTGAACCATCAAATCAATAATTTGGAGCGTGAAGTGCAATTAGATCAATTAATTCCGTTTTGGGGATAAATATTCTAAATTAGAATAATCTATGGTTGGCTTGGACCAATAAACTGAAGTATCCAGGCTTCGTTCAGAAAATACCAAATTTATATGTATGATTACCACTTGTATCATTAATGATTCTTATTTATACCATATGAGTGATCTCAAACTGCCAATCAATGAAGTAATACGATGAATACATCGAAGATTGGGCAGAAGAAAAGTCGTAAAGAAGTGGTACTGGGATCATTTGTCCTATATGTGCAAATAGAATTCGGGCGGATCTTTACCCGGAGTAGAGCATAAACCTAAAAGAATTGAAGAGGCCCATTCAGGAACAAGAAAATTACATCGTGGTTTGGATCTCGATGAAACAATACATCAATGAGAGGATGAGAGGGTAGTTCAATAAGTTTAGTGAATTCTTTTTTTTTATAGGTTTTATAGGGGGGCGAACAAAAACTCATGTTTCTTGGAAAATGGAAGAAAAAACAAACCCCTTCCTCAGGAAAAAGCCTGCTATGAAAAAAGAAAAGAAGAAATAGGGCTGGAAGGGCTGGAATCGACACATTGATTCTTTTCTTTTTCGCAATTTATTGAACCGTATGCATCGAAAGGTGCGTGTACGGTTCCTAAGGAATACAATTTTGTCCTAATCAACCGACTTCATCGAGAAAGATTACTTTTTTTAGGCCAAGGGGTTGATAGCGAAATCTCGAATCAACTTGTTGGTCTCATGGTATATCTCAGTATAGAAGATGATACCAGGGATCTCTATCTGTTTATAAACTCCCCCGGCGGCTGGGTAATACCAGGAATAGCTATTTATGATACTATGCAATTTGTGCCACCAGACGTACATACAATATGCATGGGATTAGCCGCCTCAATGGGATCTTTCCTCCTGGCCGGAGGAGAAATTACCAAACGTCTAGCATTCCCTCACGCTTGGCGCCAATGATTTTTGATTTGAGAGAAAAAAGAAGACTATGCCTTCGCCATATGGAATATTAAGTAATAATAGCATGGCACTTCTAGTTCGATATAAGCAAACCCCTCTTGCTTTTTAATAAATGAAATTATGTATCGAGATAGTAGTATGAAACAAAGGTTATTTCTGATTTGTTCTTATGTATCAGGGGTCCATTTCAGCGTCACAAACCTTTTTTTTTGCTTCCACACCAGAAGTATCTTTCCGATATTGATGAAAGAGAGGGCGAAAAGGAAAAAAAAAAAAAAAGATTTTTTTTTCTTATTTGAGCGGATCAGAAAGAAACTTTGGGATTGCTGAATTACAGAAGAGATAAATATAGAAAGCAACAGAACCATCATAGTATTTTTGGATCCTCCGAGGGGAAGGGTGGTAAATGGATCATCCAACGCTCCGAGTCTGATAGATTCTAGTTGTCTCTTTCTTCGATGGAAGGGGAAGGATAAATTCCATTGCAGAGCCGTATGCAATGCACAAAAGATGCCTGTACGGTTGTTCGATTCTATCTTTTTTTTTTTCTTCTTCTTATTCTTTATCCCTTCCTTTTCACCCGATCATACCAGATAGAGGAACCGTTCATTATGTTATATCATCAGGGTTATGATCCACCAACCTGTTAGTTCTTTTTATCAGGCGCAAACAGGAGAATTTATCTTGGAAGCGGAGGAGCTACTGAAACTCCGCGAAACCATCACAAGAGTTTATGCACAAAGAACCGGCAACCCTTTATGGGTTGTATTCGAAGACATGGAAAGGGATGTTTTTATGTCAGCAACAGAAGCCCAAGCTCACGGCATTGTTGATCTTGTAGCGGTCGAAAATACCGGAGATTTCGCGTAAATCAGTAATTCCATTTCGAATCATAATCTAATTCGAATCAACCGTGATTCGAGATTTTATCTCCTTCCACGGGTCAAAGTCAAATATTAAACGGAAGTCATTTATAAGCATTCGGTTAGGATCGATCTAAACCAGCCGATTCTGTATACGATTCAGAATGCCAACTATTAAACAACTTATTAGAAACACAAGACAGCCAATCAAAAATGTCACGAAATCCCCCGCTCTTCGAGGATGTCCTCAGCGTAGAGGAACATGTACTAGGGTGTATGTGCGACTCGTTCTGTTCAGATCATGGGCTGGACAAAATAGACAAATTTTCCAGTACCAATGAATAGGATAGAATGGAATAACTCCATTCACTATCTAAAAAAAATCTATCATATACCTCTATTGTGTATGGAATTTATGGTTTCCATTGGTGCAAATCCAATCGCCTCGATTTGAGATGAGAAGCAATTCCTCATTGGTAGCAAATGGTTATCCATTAAGCGGGGGGAAATAGTATTCAAAAAGCAGAAAGATTATGCTCCTATTCTTGCAAGAACGGACTAACAGGGTCAGCTACCTAACCAACCTTCATAATTAAATGCCGTCACTGTATGGATAGATCTCATTGCGAAAAGACCTATTATCTGGATAATTCATGGGTAGAGCCAAACAGTGTGAACTGTACAAGTTCACAATAACATTGATTAAATAAGGGAGGGGGCTCCGGTGTATAGAAAGGGCCTCACCGTTTAAGAAGTAACCATAGAAACGATGGAACCCACTATTTATCCATTTACTCCCCATTTACTATTTATTTTATACCTAGTATCTAGTACCGGTACAATTTCTTATTTCGAGATGAAATGCCTGGAAGAAATAGCAAATCGTGGTTGGGAAGGTCATAGTAGCAAAAGCCATTGGAATTTTTATTTTATACATCGGAAGAATCTGTTTTGTTATTAATAGACCAGGAGAGGGGAAAAGAATGACTGAAAGAAAAGAAATCAATTAGTTATTCATCAAAGTAAAATTGGATAAAATGATCAGAGTTAGGCGCGGATATATAGCTCGAAGACGTCGAACAAATTTTGATTTATTTGCATCAACCTTTCGGGGGGCTCATTCAAGACTTACTCGAACTACTACTCAACAGAAAATGAGAGCTTTGGTTTCCGCTCATCGGGATAGAGGCAGACAAAAGAGAGATTTTCGTCGTTTGTGGATCACTCGGATAAACGCAGTAACTCGCGAGAATGGGGGATCCTATAGTCGATTAATACATGATCTGTACAAGGGGCAGTTGCTTCTTAATCGTAAAATACCTGCACAACTAGCTATATCAAATGGGAATTGTCTTTACATGATTTCCAATGAGATCGGATCGGCAAATAAGGAGATTGGCAGGAGTTCGTCGGAATGATTTAAACGGAATTCCCCGGAGAATGACCTCCGGGAAAGTAAGGTAGAGTCGAAATTTATATGATAAGTAGTAGGAATGAACGAACACGTTTCAATAAAGAAAGATTTCTTCCCCTATTATTTCTTGTTTTTTTTTTTTTTTCTTACGACGTCAAATCGGAATCTCCGGCTTTTTCGAACAGAGCATCCATCTCAGTTCCGATTTTCGTTCTGATTCAATTGAGAAGTAGGCCTATTTTTTTTTTCTGGCTCTAGTACCTGTAGTTCTAGGGGTCGACTCGGTTCTCTCAAACTGTTTCTCATTATTAAGAAAAGGTAACGAAGATAAAATACGAGCTTGTTTTATAGCAATAGTAATTAATCGTTGTTGTTTCAAGGTCAATCTATTGACTCGTCTAGATAATATTTTTCCTTGTTCACTAATAAATCGACTAATTAAACTCATGTTTCTATAATCAATTCGATCCCCCGATCCAATTGGGGGCAAACGCCTACGAAAAGATCGCTTGGATTTACGAAAAGTTCGCTTAGATTTATCCATGGTTTATTCCTTCTCTCTAAAATCCTATTTCTCCATTCATTCAGATCCGCCCAAAACAAAATCGGATTGGACTTGTTCATATATATGTAATTCCTTCCCATTCCATCTATTTCTTTATCTCCCCATGAATTGTATGCTTGTAACAATAGGGACAGAATTTTATCAATTCCAACCTGCCGGGCGTATTGTGTCGATTCTTTTCAGTAATATATCTGGAAACGCCCGGTGATTTCTTATTGGCACCATTTTTGGCACAACTGGTACACTCCAAAATAACTGTTACTCTGACATCTTTCCCCGCGGCCATAAACCTCCTTTGGATTTTTAATTCACTCAACTCTTCTATTTTTGATACGAACCGAAGAAGAAGAAAGGAACGAAAAATAAAAAGTAAATAGAAGTTGCTAACTGGAAATGAGATTCATAATATGAAAGATTTCGTTGCAATCAATAGATTAATAAAATAATAAGTAATACAATTATTTCTAACTATCAATTATTATTCCTAATCCCAGTATTTCATTTAAGTATCTTGTATGATCTCGAATAGCCTGTCCTAGATCCACATTTATATTTCTATTCTCCCCCTATTCATTCTATCCTTAACCCTAGTTTAGCCGAGGTTCAGGCGACTCTTATTCTTTACCTGTTCTTCCTGAACAACCGAAGAAAAAGGGGGGAGGAACTAGTCACATATAATTTATTCTATCTCTAATCTTCTTTATTTCTTTCCACGTCAATAACTAGAATGAGAAAAAGGGGAATGCCAACGCATCCGGGAATAAACGATTGATCTCTATCAATAGACCTGCTAAAGACCCGAACCATAGAGTAGCTAGCACAGGTGCCACGGAGAGATATGTTTTTATATTTCGCATTGAAAATCCTCCTTATTTTCTTTTTATTGTAATACGTATATGATCAGATGCATATGTGGTTAAAGATCGCTTTGATTTGTATGCGGAATCCATAACTAAAATGGATATATACAATGATCCGATAGATGAGATCTTCCTGTCCCTAAAACGTAAAAAGATGCCCCCTTCTTCCCGAACATTACCTATAAATATTTATTCTTTTATTTTATGAGACCAAAAAGAATAAATTACAAGAGAAATTGTATATAGATGGAGGAAATAATGATGTGGAAAACAAGACAGGGATTCTCTACAATGACACTGTACAACAAGTGAAAGAAAGGGATGTAGCGCAGTTTGGTAGCGCGTTTGTTTTGGGTACAAAATGTCACGGGTTCAAATCCTGTCATCCCTATTTATTACTTCTCCTATGGGTAGTAACGAGGAATCCATTAAGATCGATTCAAATTGAACATAATCGAATCTGTAGTTGTAGTGTAATGATACTATATGGATGCAAGATGTACTGGGGATACAAAAAGAATCCTTTTCTTTATAGCCATAGCCGTATCTTCTGTTATAAGAAAGCGCTCTTAGTTCAGTTCGGTAGAACGTGGGTCTCCAAAACCCAATGTCGTAGGTTCAAATCCTACAGAGCGTGATTCTGTTCTTCTTATGTTGAATCACAAGAAAATAACTTAATTTGAACTCCAACCAAAATTGGACCTCCTGCAGATCAAGGAGGAGGTCAATCAAAAAAAAAAGAGATGTTACTCAATCAAAGGTCCAACTGATCACCGCGCCTGTATTGTAAATATGCAGTTACAAATAATCCGGCCAAAGTAATAGGAATTAAACCTAACACGATTCCAAATAGAAAAACTTCAATCATTTCGATTTGTTTGAAAGGGGAGAAAAAGGGAGGTAATATCTATTCCTAAATATTACTCCGAATTACCCATGAATCTCAATGACCAAGAATTGGCAATTGATGCTGGAGGAAACTATAGAATATCTGGGATTTCACACAAATCTGCATTTTCATTTTTATGAATTGTTCATAAAATTCATTTCAAATAAGTCGTATCTTGCTCAGACCAATCAATAGAGCTGGGGTTATAGTTGAAGCAGCTAGTAGAAAACCGAAATAACTAGTTATAGTAGGCATGAAGGGGCTAAATGAGATACGTTCTTTTTATACATATGTTTATAAAGCACTTTCCTAAGTTTCCATTTTTGTTTTGCGAGATACGATGATAAGAAAAAGTCCCAATTGACAGAATCAATTGAAATTGAAAGTTCTTGATTCATCAGTCATTATAGACGCCACTAACAAAGATAGAGTGAGAGAAGAAAAACAAAATGGATTCATCATTTGTGACATCTATCGGCCCCGGGCTTCCGAATCAACAGATTCAGTGAACAACTCATGAGTAAAGTAATAGTAATACGAGCTGTATCATGTGACTTCATTTACAAATGAAATACTCTTTGAGTAACTATGGACTAAAAGAATTGGATTGGAAAATCATTCCAATTGTGATCATTTCTTTTCTTTTTCAATTGGATCCATTTTGGAATTTGGAACGAACGACCCAATAAGACCTTTGACTTGAACTCATTGGATTCAATATTAGAGTAGGTTGGTTGATTGCACATAATATCTCGAATGAAAAGAAAAAAAGTATTCCACGGTCTCTCGAAGAAAAAAAAACCTTATTTCGGGTCCAACTCGATTCTAAAACGAGTAATTCCTACTATCCTTCTAGGTTCCACATTTTGTCTTTCCATATCATGGAGTCCTATCCTTGTAGGTAGGTCAAGAAGGAACCTTTGGACCTAATGCAGCGCTCCCTACATCACGAATCTTGATTGCTCCAACTATTGAACTATTGTTTGTTCCATTTCCTTCATCGAATACTATCTGCTCCTGTACAACCAACGAATTACTTGAAATGAAAGGATTAGAATGAAAATACCTTTTCTACAAACATGAAAGGCATGAAAGGGGGGTTTTTAGATTTAGCATCCAATTGTGATAATATGATAATTTCTTTCATGAATAATTAGAACCACCGACTCGCACTTTACACTTTATTTGATCAAGATTTGATCAAGATCTTTATCTTCATTCAGTTTCTATTCTGAAGTCAGTAATGGGAAACCTTATACTACAAACAAGAATTTTAGGAATTTTCTATTGAATGACATGTGGTTGTGCATAGACAAAGAACAAGAAAGGAATTATGTACCATTTTTTTTTTTCGATACTGATTGAAACTGCGTTGCTGTGTCAGAGGAAGGATAGCTATACTCATTCGGTATACTCTAAATGCACCCTTGGTACAATATTGACGATCTCACAAGGATGAAATATCAGTAGTTTTCCATTTACTGATCTCCATCTTTCACGGAATCGATCCCCCCTCTTTTGACTGTATATGTGGAGCTCGGCATGTCTGGAAGCACAGGAGAACGTTCTTTTGCTGATATTATTACCAGTATTCGATACTGGGTCATTCATAGTATTACTATACCTTCCCTATTCATTGCAGGTTGGTTATTCGTCAGCACGGGTTTAGCTTACGATGTGTTTGGAAGCCCTCGGCCAAACGAGTATTTCACGGAGAACCGACAGGGGATTCCATTAATAACTGGCCGTTTCGATCCTTTGGAACAACTTGATGAATTTAGTAGATCCTTTTAGGAGGCCTTAATGACCATAGATAGAACCTATCCAATTTTTACAGTGAGATGGTTGGCTGTTCACGGACTAGCGGTACCTACCGTGTTTTTTTTGGGGTCAATATCAGCAATGCAGTTCATACAACCATAAACCTAAAACCTAATAAAAAAAAAAAAATTATAGAGCTACGACACAATCAAACCCGAACGAACAAAATGTTGAATTGAATCGTACCAGTCTCTACTGGGGTTTATTACTGATTTTTGTACTTGCTGTTTTATTTTCCAATTATTTCTTCAATTGAGAGAAATAAAATAGTAGGAATTCTCTTATCCCATTCGGAAGGATATCATACTCATAACTATCCATGACTGTTTATGTCTCTAGCATGACCACTTGATGAAATGTGGAGGGAAGTGGGATAAATGGCCGATACTACTGGAAGGATTCCTCTCTGGCTGATAGGTACTGTAACTGGTATTCCTGTGATCGGTTCAATGGGCATTTTCTTCTACGGCTCATATTCTGGGTTGGGCTCATCCCTGTAGTAATCGGATGAACCAGATTATAGACATAAAAGAGTAAGAACTCAACAGGACCTTTCCCCTCTTTGTTTGTCTGATTTGAGGGGAAAGGTCCTGTTGAGTTCTTACTCTTCGAGCAATACTTTGACCCGTTCCATATGAGTTGTAAGTTCATCCAGTGAACATAATCATAACATAATATTTGTAGAAATGACAAAATGTATCCTTTGCTCCGATGTTTTAAACCCCCCATCCCTTTGTTTCTGATGATGTTTTTGAAGAATCGGATCCGGTGATTGATTCATAGTATCTCTTCCGAAGCAAGAAGAAAGAAGGAATCAATCGATTTTCTGGATGACACAATATGGATTTATTCCAGATGAGGCACCCTGCAAATCATTTCTATACTAATGGAAGCTTACTCTATAAAAAAAAAATCAAATTGGAACTATGATGAGATAATAAATAAGGATTTTAATATGCGCAAAAATCCAAGATTTCTGCTTTTTTGACCCGGAGCATTAAGACTCTTTTGCTTGAATGAGTCTTTTTTTTTATAAGTTCATTGAAAAAATTCTATTTGCTCAATGAATTAACCTCCCCCCCGCTTTTTTTTCTGTCCACTACTTCTTCTGAATCCAAACAAAGAAGTTGTGATAGACCCGCAAAATAGGAATATTTTGCTTTTACGAATGGGAACAAGAATCATTATTATTTCGACACAACAAAAGGGCGAAAGATTCCTTTTCTTTTGTGGAAGATTAGGAAGACAAGATGAGTAATCCCCCTAGAACTATTTGTTCCTTTCATTTATCCCTTGTATTCTCCTCCCACTTATGCCTATTTATTATTTATTTTAATATATTACTATATTAGAATTAGTAATATTTAGAATAGAAACTATTGATGCATTCCATGGCATTTACAATCTGGCAGGCAATAGGAGACCCGGCATAGTCACGCCACTCCCATTTTTTTTTTTTTTTTTGAAAAAAAAAAAAGTCGTTTTGTCTTCTTCGGAATGTACATACTATTACTAGTAATGGAATACAAGTAATTCCCGACATCGCGCAGAAAAAGAAAAACAGTATAAACAAAGCAAACAAAAGGCTTTTCATGATTTTTTTGATCATACAACATATCTTTTTACCAACTTGCTGTTGAGGAATCCCTGGATCTAGAAATTCATTTCGGCCAATTGAACCTTCTCAAATTGTTTCTTTTTCAGAACCAAAAAGATTTGTGCCAGAATAACAGATGCCAAGAAGAACAGAAGCCCTTGGACACGTAATGGATCTTGAAGTACTATTTCTGCATCTCCCTGACCAAATCCACCCACATTGGGATTACTCGTTAATGGTTGATCAAGCTTGATGTATTCGCCCTCTGAAACAAGAAGTTCTGGTCCTGGAGGTATAATATCAACCGCTTGGTGCCCATCCGAGGCATCCGCTATGGTTATTTCATATCCCCCTTTTTCTTTACGTACTATTTTGCTTACTAGACCTGCTCCTGTAGCATTATATACTGTATTGTTACTCTTGCTCCCATCGGGATAAATCTGACCCCTTCCCCTGTTTCCACCTACATATATGGGATATTTTAAAAAGTGAACCTCTTTCTTCGTAGCAGGGTCTGGGGAAAGAATGGGGAAGACGATTTCACTATATTTCTGACCAGGAACAGGACCTATCACAAGAATATTTCTTTTAGTGGGACGATAATTCTGAAAAGACAGATTACCCATCTTTTCTTTCATCTCGGGAGAAATACGATCAGGGGGGGCTAATTCGAATCCCTCGGGTAAAATAAGAACAGCTCCCACATTCAACCCCCCCCTCTTACCATTAGCAAGAACTTGTTTCAGTTGCATATCATAAGGGATTCTAACAACTGCTTCAAATACAGTATTGGGAAGCACAGCTTGTGGAACCTCAATATCCACGGGCTTATTAGCCAAATGGCAGTTGGCACATACAATACGCCCAGTGGCTTCTCGTGGATTTTCATAACCCTGCTGCGCAAAAATGGGATATGCATTTGAAATGGATATCCGAGTTATTACATATATCATGATCAATACAGAAATTATCAATACAGAAATTGATCGAGTCATCTGTTTCTTTACCCAAGAAAAGGTGTTTCTATTTTGCATGGTCCAATCATTGATCTCGGAAATTTCTACAATAAATTAGGTGGGTAGCTAGTATAGTTCCCTATCCACGATTCTGTCATTGTACTGGAATATAGAATGGACGGGTGGAAGTATAAAAAATGGGTAAGGCTTTGAATTATTTGTTTATGTATGAAGTGACATTGAGTTCTTCATTCATTCATTGAATGATAAATCACTACAAGTGAAGGAGATACACGATTTAAAAAAAGGAAGATCCAATATTTCAAAATTGTATCTATAATGACTGGAAAAGTGGAAACGAGACCGGATATAACTTGCTCATTATGAGCAAATCCAAAATTTTGGTAGACCAAACCAATCATTAGTTCCCAACCATGGGGCGAGTGGAATCCGATACACAAATCAGTTAATAAAAGAATAGAAAAAGCTTTTATTGTATCGCTTAAGTTATAGAGGAACTCCTGAACCCAAGAATTAAGAATGACAAGTTCTTCATTACCCAGAATAGAATAAGCACTTAGAATAGTGAAACAGATTATATTTGTTGAGAAATGCAAAATGAGATGGATATGATCCTGATTGTGCATTCTGACCAATTGTATCGTTTCTTTGTAGATTCCTATACGAAGCTTTTGTATATGTGTCCCCGAATACTCCTTTATCATTTCGTCCAACAGGAACAGTTCTTCTAATTCTATGAATCTTTCTAGAACTTTCTTCTCTTGAATATCATTCAAAAAAGTTTCGGACTGCCTGGTATTGCACCAATTTATAACCCAAGATTCAAGACTTTTATTAAATGAGAGAGAGATCCCCCATGGCAGAAATACTATAGATGCAAGATATGGGAAGGGAGTCAATGCTTTCCTTTTTGGCACTTTCAATCTGTGAATTGTTAATGAACCTGGTTGATTCGTTGACTCTGTCTGATATTTCTATGAAGCACAAGTCCTATAACAAGGCATTGTGTAATTGTTTAGTCCTTAGCTCTAGAAAGAATATAGAATAAGGGTCCATTTCGAATGAAGAGATAATAAAATATTGTTTCCAGATATCTCAATTGGTCAAATTCAGACCAATTACATCTTCATTTGTTGCTTTCGAAGAATGCCCGAAAGAACCACTTGAAGTAACAAACATGAATATTATTCGGATTTCGAGACGGAAGAGCCCCCCTTGAATCAATCAATTATTTCAAAATGTTTCACTGATTATCCACAGCCCAGGAGAGGGGGTATCTCTGAAAAATACGGATGATGAAGCTGGCGAAACGGGAAATCAATTGGATGGTTATGAGAGATCCAATCATTTAGTCATCAAGGAACAAAGAAAAGGATAAAAAGAAAGATCGATTCACAAAAGAGAGAGAATTGACAAGATATGATCCATCTGTATCTAACGTATCCATTCGAAATATTGGGCCTCAAAATAGGAATTTTTTACTCTGAAATGTTCTGATATATGTGATGAATACATACTTATTAGACTTGTTACGAATATGAAAGAATTGAGTTGAGTTCCATACGCATGAAAAGTGGACAAAAATGGCTTCTTATTTCTTATTATGGTTGTTCCGTATACGTCCACACGCTCTATTCTTTGGGTCACAGCAGTATTACCAATGGAATGGGGGAAATAGAATCTAACAAGTTTTGCTTGAGCGAGCGCTCGGAAAGGAAAAAAGATGAATATCAATTCTCTTCCAAATTTTATGAAAAAGAGGATTACAGGGTTCCCGTTCCCTCCCTCATGCTGAGAAAGCATTCATTCCTCGCTCGGTTCATTTCAAAATACTTCAATTGGTACGCGCAAGAAATAGGCCCATTCAGCAGCTTTTTGTTCAATTTCTAGTGGACTTAAATTCTCATCAGTACGAGTCAAGGGAATGTCTCCCCGACCTCTGATTTCCATATAAAGGACACGGCGAGGATAAAGACCCTCTTTCACTTTCATTCTGATCGACCGGATATCTCTCATACGGAATCGAAGGAAGATGCGGCGATTTATTCCAGGAAACCCCCAACGAAAAATGCACACTATTCCTTCTTTTCTATCGAATCTGTCATAACCACTACCTACATTCCACGAAATTGTGCACCACAAATAGGAGCTAATGAACAGACCTGCGATACCATAGAAACACATCACGATACCTTGTGGAAAAAAAAGGATTTGCTGAGACGGGAATAAGGATATCAGATTCCGACCAAGATAACTGGAGATTCCAACCAATAAGAAGCCTATTGACCCTAAAAAAAGGATACATGCCCAGCAGAAATTACTTGTTTTTCGAGAACCCGTTATAAGTTCTATCCATATACGTTCTGATCGCCAGTTCATACTAGATCCAGTTGCATTCTATTGGAATTGAGAGAATAACCCCAATCAATTTGATTTTTTTTTGTTCTTGCTCCCAAAGTAACTCTCATCAACTAGCACTGTGAACCATCAGGAGTAATTCATCAAATTGGTTATTTTTATAAAATAAAAAAGATCCCCTTCATATGATCCCACTATGTCTGGATATATCTACATATATATCCATTTATATTCCAGATATTCGATCTATTTTAAAACAGCTATATCCGCATACACATGCATTTATCCATATTTCTTGTATCCACATGCATAACAGCCCCTTCATTTGTGTTTGGAGGCAGCCATATGTCGTATGTCGTACTATTTCCACTAAATAGATATCTGTATTACGATCCAAGGGTTGAAAGAAATTGATGAGATTGGGTCCCATCAGTCTAGACAATCTTGTTTTTTTGAACATGAAGAGATAAAGAAGCCATTGCAATTGCCGGAAATAATAGGCCTACTAAAGGCACAAAAATAGAGGGTAAGTTAAGATCTGTCATAGAATGGGTGCCTCGATTTAATATTTGTACCTGTTATAAAGATATCTATCATAAGTATATCTATTATAAGTATTATAAGTATATTATAAGTGCAAGGAATTTAGAACGAAATGAGTGTACCTATTCATCTTTCTCCACGAAATATATGTATGAGAATCTACTTTATTATTATTATTCTTGTTCCCCCGCCCCTATCTTCTAAGAAAGGAATTTCTTACGAGTTCCTGAAAAATTCGTTAGAATTCGATCCAACAGGGATTCATAGTGAAAAATAGAGGGCTCCCAGGAGGTATAGAAATATGCAAGACTTCTATCTATTAATTAGAATAATTAGAACATCTGATACGTACGAAGAGAACAAAAAATGATTTTTGATTTCCTTAATTACACGGAACGAAGAATCAACTATTTTATCCTGTTGATAGAGGGTTCCTGATTAGGAATCAGGAATAGAGCGAGGTAGGATAAAAAAAAAGATCTGGAGGAAAAAAAAAAAGTCATTATCTGAATCTGAAACTTCTGATTCTTACTACAATTAGAACTTATGTGAGAAAAGAAACCCCCATTCTTGTTATTTCGATTCCGATGAACTAAATACTTGTTCGCTACAAATAACTGAACCTAGCGCTCTACTTTTATTTGTATTTGTTTATTTGATTCAAGGGAAAGAACCCGTGGAGCTGAAATAACTCACTTGGAACACCTTTTAAAGGATTACGTGGTACGATTAGATCGAATAAGCCCTTATGGAATAAATACTCAGCCGCTTGTGAACCCTCGGGTATTGTCTTCTTCAATGTTTGTTCAATTACTCTTTTACCCGCAAATGCAATGTAGGCATTGGGTTCGGCAATAATTATATCTCCCAACATACCAAAGCTGGCTGTCACTCCACCGGTTGTAGGAGAGGTAAGGATTGATACATAGAATAACTTTTTATTTGATTGATAATTATATAAAGCGGAAGATATTTTAGCCATTTGCATCAAGCTCAAACTTCCTTCTTGCATGCGTGCTCCTCCAGAAGCACACACTATAATAACTGGGAGAGATCTATTAGTAGCACACTCGATCAAACGGGTGATTTTCTCACCTACTACGGATCCCATACTACCTCCCATGAACTGAAAATCCATAACCCCAATGGCTATTGGAATACCATTTAGTTGGCCTATGCCTGTTTGAACAGCCTCAGTTAAACCTGTCGTTCTTTGAAAAAAATCGATACGATCTCTATAAGGTTCCTCCTCAGAATGAAATTCAATAGGGTCCATAGAGATCATGTCTTCATCCATAGGATCCCAAGTGCCCGGATCAATCGAAAGTTCGATTCTATCTGAACTACTCATTTTCAAATAATATCCACATCGTTCACAAATATTCATTTTTGACCTAAAAAATTTCTGATAATTCAATCCATAACAATTTTCGCATTGAACCCACAAACGTCCATATTTTGTATTTATATCGAAATCACTGCCATTAATGCTAGTTCTTATACTCGAACTCTCACTGTCACTACCACTTAAACTCTCACTACAAATGTCACTATAAATGTCACTATCAATACTGATTTCAGAATGAAGATAACTATCAATGCAACTATTAATGTGATTATTCCAACTATATTGAGTATCATACATGTAACGATCATAGTTGCGATTGTAACTCTTAGGCCCACTATTCAGATAACTAGAAAAAGCACTTTCTAGTTCACTCAGAAAGTCACTATCATTGTGAATCTCAAAAATCTGATTTTCAATATCAAAATATACGGAATAACTGTCACCATTACTATCCCTAACCAAAAAAGTGTCATCAGAGATGAAACTCCAAATGTCCCTGACACCGAATAAATGATCAACATTACTACAACTATAACTGCCATTATCACTCCAACTATGAATGTTTTTATCTATACCATTTAGAATGGGGGTTTCACTTCCACTGGCATTTCCAATAGGACCAAGACTGTCCGCTGATTTACTTAACCCACACTTGTGTTCTAACTCCTCGTTAGACAACATCGAATTGAACCACCATTTTTCCATAGAATATTCCTGCCTCCTGTTTGAAAATACAATAGATGAATAGTCATTCGATGAATAATC